GCCCTCTTATCTCTTCCTTCTCCGAGCTCAGGTTATGGAAGAAGGAACCGAGAAGAAGGTATCAGCAACAACAGGTTTTATTACGGGACAGCTCATGATGCTCATATCGATCTATTATGCGCCTCTGCATCTAGCATTGGGTAGACCTCATACAATAACTGTCCTAGCTCTCCCCCATCTTTTGTTTCATTTCTTCTGGAACAACCAAAAACACTTTTTTGATTCTAGATCTACTAACAGAAATTCAATGCGTAATCTCAGCATTCAATGTGTATTCCTGAATAATCTCATTTTTCAATTATTCAACTATTTTCTTTTACCAAGTTCAATGTTAGCCAGATTAGTCAACATTTATATGTTTCGATGCAACAACAAGATGTTATTTGTAACAAGTAGTTTTGTTGGTTGGTTAATTGGTCACGTTTTATTCATGAAATGGGTTGGGTTGGTATTAGTCTGGATACGGCAAAATCACTCTATTAGATCTAATCTACTTATTCGATCTAATAAGTACCTTGTGTCAGAAGTGAGAAATTCTATGGCTCGAATCTTTAGTATTTTCTTATTTATTACCTGTGTCTACTATTTAGGCAGAATACCGTCATCCATGGTTCTCAAAGAAACCTCAGTAACGGAAGAAAGGGGGGAAAGCAGAGAAGAAACAGATGTAGAAATAGAAAAAACTTCCGAAACGAAGTGGACTAAAGAGGAACAAGAGGGATCCACCGAAGAAGATCCTTCTCCTTCCCTTTTTTCGGAAGAAAAGGAGGATCCGGACAAAATCGATGAAACGGAAGAGATCCGAGTGAACGGAAAAGAAAAAACAAAGGATGAATTCCACTTTCACTTTAAAGAGACATGCTATCAAAATAGCCCTGTTTATGAAACTTCTTATCTGTATGGGAATCAAGAAACTTCGAAGTTAGAAATACTTAAAAAAAAAGAAAAGATATTAAGAAATACAAGAATAAGAAATATAAGAAAAGATAAGAGGAGATTCGTCCATTACCTACATATTTTAGTGCTTCTCCTATAAAGAAACTCAGAACACCAACTACATTCGTAATTCCATCAACTATTCGCCTATCAAAAACATGAGCAAATTCTGCTAATCCTCGTATACTGGTAGTTAAAGATGCTTTATAAAAATAATCTATGTAACCACGATTATATGACCAATTATATATGATATTTATTATCTTTTCTCCTAAAAAAAAAAGTTTAATAGGAGCCTTTTTTTTTAATGAATTCATTAAATTCAAATTTTTGAACGATGAATAAACAGGTTTATATAAAAGAAACGCGATAAATATTCCAAAAAGGGCTATACTGACAGAAAAAGTTGCATTTGTAACAAATTCATACCAATCCACAGAATTAGAAAAATGTTTATGTAAAAGATTTATAGATGAGTTTAACCATTTGGATAATATATCCAAATCTTTTCCTTCTTGAGTAAAAGGAATCCCGATAAATCCAACAAAAAAAGTAAATAAAACCAATAGAAGCAGCGGGAATAACATAGTATTATCTACTTCATGAGGATAGGATAAAGTCTTTGTACTATCAAAAGGGGTAATAGTCATAAAGTGTCGGGTTACATTATCATTAATTCGATATGTGTTTGTCGAAAGAAAAGAAGTACCAGCATTATTCTTGATTGGTAATAAAGTTAATAAACTCATTTGTTTTTTTTTTGTTTTTGGACTTTCTTTACCCCATAAAGAAATGGAATAGGCCAAACTACTTGTTTTTCCACTATAATTTTGAAAGTTAATGTTTAAATGTCCCTCAAAAGTTAGTAAATAGATTCGAAACATATAAAATGCTGTTAATCCTGCCGTGGAGCAAGCTAGTATTCCAACAATCTGTGAATACAACCAACTATCATTAAGAATTTCATCTTTAGACCAAAAACAAGCAAGAGGTGGAATACCACATAGAGAAAGTGTCCCTAAAAAAAAAGCAGTTTTTGTAATTGGCACATATTTTATTAAACCACCCATAAGAACCATATTTTGACTTTTATTTGGAGAATATCCAACAATAGGCTCCATTGAATGAATAATTGATCCAGATCCTAAAAACAACAATGCTTTGGAATAAGCATGAGTAATCAAATGAAACAAAGCTGTTCGATAAGACCCCATACCTAAAGCTAACATCATATATCCCAATTGAGACATTGTAGAATAGGCTAAACTTCTTTTAATATCGTTTTGAGCAAGAGCTAAAGTAGCTCCTAATAGTACTGTTATTATACTTAGCAAAGATATGAAATTCATTATGTAAGGTATAACTATAAAAAGGGGAAAAAGCCGAGCTACAAGAAAAATTCCCGCTGCCACCATAGTCGCAGCATGGATAAGAGCTGAAATAGGAGTAGGACCCTCCATAGCATCGGGTAACCATACATGAAGGGGAAATTGAGCAGATTTAGAAACTGCACCAGAAAATAATAGGAAGACACATACAGTTCCAAATATAAAATGGACCCCATTAGTAGAAATTAAGTTATTGAATATTTCGAACAAGTCTCGAAATTCAAAACTACCTGTTATCCAATAAAGACCTAAAATTCCTAATAATAAACCAAAATCCCCGATACGGTTAGTCACAAACGCTTTTTGGCAAGCATTTGCGGCAAGGGGTCGTGTGAACCAAAAACCTATTAATAGATAAGAGCACATTCCAACTAATTCCCAAAAAAGATAAATTTGTATCAAATTAGAACTGGTAACTAATCCCAACATAGATGCATTGAAAAAACTCATATAAGCAAAAAATCTCAAGTATCCTTGATCATGAAACATATAATTATCACTATAAATAAGAACCATAACTCCGATAGTAGTGATTAATATTGACATAATAGAAGTAAGTGGATCGATCAAATAGCCAAACTCTAAAGAAAAATCATTATTGATGGTCCAAGACGATATATATTGATAAATGGAACTCCTATTTATTAGTTGAATAGATAGGTCGGCTGAAAAAACCATAACTATACTTAATAAGAAAACACTATGAAAAGACCACATACGTCGAAGATTTTTTGTTGCCGTCGGAAAAAAGATAAGCCCTAGTCCTATTCCCATAGGAACTGGAAGTGGAAGGAGAGATATGATCCATGCATATTGATATGTATGTTCCATAAAAAATTTGTTCTTTCAAAATTGTTTCTAATTCACCAGATCCTATCTAATTGTAAAAGAACAAAATCAAGATAGGTAATAACTAAAAAGGTTTTATTCTGAATTATTCTCAGTGTTTCTTCAATACTTCAAATATTCAAATCAAGAAGTGCAAATTGGTCAAATAACATGGAGAACTTCTTTGTGAAAATGGAATACTTAGTTTTTAACTAATGAAAATTTTAAAATTAGGTATATTCTTTCAACCGGGACTATTAATAGTAAACTTTATATTTAAATTTTTTATTAGGTCAAAGTTGGGTTCGTAAATTAGTCGATGATTTTGATTCCAGCTATAAATGACTAAAATAAACTGAGATCGAAATGGAAGCTTTTTTTTTTGTTTTTTTTTTTAGTAACTTAACTCTATCTTTTCACCTATAAAAATTTTTGTCCTTAGTAATATTTTCTGTAATTTTCATATACCTATGATTTTTTTATGAGGTTAGTAGCGTATCATCTATGGATAGATAGATAATGAAGAAGAATTCGTTTTGAACAATAGATGTCTTTCACATCCAATGATATTATTGAAAAACCTTTTAAATTTTGAATGGCAGTTCCAAAAAAACGTACTTCTCTGGCCAAAAAGCGTATTCATAAAAGGTTGTGGAAAAGGAAGGGATATTGGGCAGCGTTAAAAGCCTTTTCATTAGGCAAATCCCTTTCTACTGGTAATTCAAAAAGTTTTTTTGTACCAACACCCAAATAATAAAAGATTCAAATAATCACAATCGGACAAATGTTAATTTAGTGTAGAATATGACTACGAAATTTTTATTATCTAATGCAATACCTAGTAAAGCGTAATATGGAACTTTTTGACTCTTCTATTCTATATAGTTATTCTATATAGAATAAAAAATCTATATAGTATAAAAAATCCTGAAAGCAATATTTTGTTGCGAAATAAAAACCCCCACCTCGGAAATGATAAAACATAAAACATACTCAAAATAAACTATTTGAAACCTTCTATCTGGTGGGGGTTTTTATTTCCCCCACCTCCCCTTTTCGCACAATCTTTTTTTATGATTTCCTAAGATAGGAGGTAGCACTTTTTATTTTTTTATTTACAAATACAACAATGGAGAGCATAAAAGACCTGAACAAACCTCACTATTAAGTTTATTAAGTTCACTAATTTGGACATTTACTAAAAAAAGTTCCGAACAGTTAATTAACGCATTAAATCTCGACACTTGAATAATAATAGCTTATTATTATTTTAAGTAAGCCGCTATGGTGAAATTGGTAGACACGCTGCTCTTAGGAAGCAGTGCTTGAGCATCTCGGTTCGAATCCGAGTGGCGGCACATTCTCTTCTAAAAGAGATACAATAAGTCCTATAATGAATTCAATTCCGATACCTTATTTTAAAAATGGATATGATATTTTTTACTGTCGAACATATATTAACTCATATTTCTTTTTCCCTTGTTTCAATTGTAATTACAATTTATTTGATAAGCTTAGTAGTCGATGAAATGATAGGACTCTCTAATTCTTCTGAAAGAGGTCTAATAGCTATTTTTTTCTGTATAACAGGATTTTTAATTATTCGTTGGATTTATTCACACCATTTTCCATTAAGTGATTTATGTGAATCATTAATTTTCCTTTCGTGGAGTTTCTCGATTATTCATATGTTTCCATATTTAAAAAACAAAAACTTACGCGTAATAACTGCACCAAGTGCTATTTTTACTCAAGGATTTGCCACTTCGAGTCTGTTAACTGAAATGCATCAATCCACAATATTAGTACCTGCTCTGCAATCCCAGTGGTTAATGATGCATGTAAGTATGATGTTATTGGGTTATGCAGCTCTTTTATGTGGATCATTATTATCAGTATCTCTTCTAGTCATTACATTTAGAAAAGATATCCAAATTTTTATTTTTGCTAAAAGCCATTTATTTTTTACTGAGTTATTTGACTTTAGTCAGATCCAATACATGAATAAAAGAAGGAATGTTTTACAAAGCACCTCCTTTGATTCGGCTAAAAATTATTACCGATCACAATTGATTCAACAATTAGATCATTGGAGTTATCGTGTTATTAGTCTAGGGTTTATCTTTTTAACTATAGGGATTCTTTCCGGAGCAGTCTGGGCTAATGAGGCCTGGGGATCATATTGGAATTGGGACCCAAAAGAAACTTGGGCCTTTATTACGTGGACTATATTCGCGATTTATTTACATACTCGAACAAATATAAATATGAAAGTTGCAAAAACAAATATAAATATGAAAGTTGCAAATTCTGCAATTGTAGCTTCTATGGGCTTTATTATAATTTGGATATGCTATTTTGGGGTCAATCTCTTAGGAATAGGGCTACATAGTTATGGTTCGTTTCAATTAACATCTACTTGAATAAAAAAAAAGAATAAAAAAGGCCTACCGATTAGAGATAGAAAATAGCGTAAATAAAAATCTACGAAATCTTAGTTGAAGTCGTCAAGAGCCGTTTGAATCAATACAATACTTGATTCAAATGGCTCTCACAAAGGCTAAATGGATCCAGTTAAAAGTCTTTTTCTATTAATGAGTTAATAAAGTTAATAAGTCAAAAATTTTTCTTTTTTATTGTATAACGCACAATAAGAAAATAAATAGATTTTTTTATACAAAAATTATCTATAAAAATATTTACCTAAAATACTTTGAACCTTATCAACTGATAATGAAAACACGAAATCCGGGTAAAGACCAATACCTATTATGGGTAGAACGATGGAGATCGAAACAAATAATTCTCTTGGTCCCGAATCAAAAAAATAGGAATTTGGAACAGTAAATAGCTTGTATCCATAGAACATCTGGCGTGACATAGATAATAAATAAATAGGAGTTAATATCATCCCCATTGCCATTACACAAGTAATTAGTATTTTTGTCATTAAAAGATATTTTTGACTAGTAATTAGTCCAAAAAAGACTATCAATTCCGCAACAAAACCACTCATGCCCGGTAATGCAAGAGAAGCCATCGATAATATACTGAACATGGTGAATATTTTGGGCATTAAGATAGCTATCCCACCCATTTCATCGAGATAAACAAGACGGATTCGATCATAACCCGTTCCTGCCAAGAAAAAAAGCCCAGCACCAATAAAGCCATGAGAAATTATTTGTAAAAGAGCTCCGTTGAGGCCCGTATCAGTAATAGAGCCAATTCCTATAATTATGAAACCCATATGAGATACAGAAGAATAGGCTATTCGTTTTTTTAAATTACGTTGGCCAAGAGATGTTAAAGCTGCATAGATTATCTGGATCGTACCCACTATTATCAACCATGGAGAAAATATCGAATGAGCGCGGGGTAATAATTCCATATTGATCCGAACCAACCCATATGCTCCCATTTTTAATAAAATTCCAGCTAGAAGCATACAAGTACTGTAATGTGCTTCCCCGTGGGTGTCTGGTAACCAAGTATGTAGGGGTAGAATCGGTAATTTGACAGCAAAAGCAATAAGAAATAAAATATAGAATATTATTTCCAATGCCACAGGATAGGATTGATTAGCTAATATTTCAAAATTTAATGTTGGTTCATTGGAACCATATAAACCGATCCCCAGAACTCCCATTAACAGAAAAATGGAACCTCCTGCAGTGTATAAAATAAACTTGGTAGCTGAGTATAGACGTTTCTTTCCTCCCCACAAGGATACAAGTAAATAAACAGGAATTAATTCTAACTCCCACATGATGAAAAAAAGTAAAAGGTCTCGGGAAGAAAATGATCCTATTTGGCCACTATACATTGCTAACATCAAGAAATGGAAAAATCGTGAATCTCGAGTAACTGGCCAAGCCGCTAAAGTAGCTAAAGTAGTAATAAATCCCGTTAATAAAATGGGTCCTATAGAAAGTCCATCTATTCCTAATCTCCAGTAAAAAGAAAAAAAATGTATCCATTTATACTCCTCTGCCAGTTGTATTAAAGGATCGTCGAATCGGAAATGATAACGGAATGCATAGGTCATTAGAAGGAGTTCTAAGATACATATACATATAGTGTACCACCTTATTATTTTATTTCCTTTCTGAGGGAGAAAGAAAATAAAAGAACCTGCAGATATCGGAAAAGCTACAATTAATGTTAACCAAGGAAAAAGGTTCATGGTAAAGATAAGATACACTTAGACCATACAAAACCCGTACTAAAAAAAAAAGAAATGGAAACTATATATTAGTTTGAGCACGGGTTTTTGTCGGTAAAAAATGGATTAGTGCTATTTTTTTGAACGTATCAATAAGCTAGACCCATGCTACGAGTTGTTTCATGCCATAAATAAACCCGAACACTCAAGAAATCCGTTGGACAAGCGGATTCACATCGTTTACAACCAACACAGTCTTCTGTTCGTGGGGCGGATGCTATTTGTTTAGCTTTACACCCGTCCCACGGTATCATTTCTAATACATCTGTGGGGCAGGCTCGAACACATTGAGTACATCCTATACATGTATCATAAATCTTTACTGAATGTGACATTGAATCTTTAAATTTTTGAACGTCATAAATTTTCAATCTAATAAACTTGTACATGAATCATGTATTTAGATATCAGATGAATCAATGATTTACCAAAATTTGTATACAAAATTAATTTATGGATCAGCTTATACAAAAGAGTAAAGATACTTTTATTGAGTACATCTTCGTAAACAGGAATATGAACCTATATTTAATATCATACATACTAATTGGACTTACTGAATAACAATTTTTTTATTTGCGTTGATAAAGATTCAAATTTTTGAATGCATATTATTTATTCAACAAATTTGATTGATTGGTGCGAGTTGATTTTTTATTACGATAAATTGAGGAAATAATTGCTGGTCCAATAGCTGCTTCAGCGGCTGCAATAGCTATGACAAAAATTGAGAAAATATCTCCTACTAATTGACGGCTATCAAAAAAATCAGAAAATGTTACGAAGTTTATATTAGCTGCATTTAGGATAAGTTCAAGACACATAAGGGCTCTAACCATATTTCGGCTCGTGATCAATCCATAGATACCGATAGAAAATAAATAGGCACTCAAAACAAGTACATATTCGAGCATCATTGACCGACTCCTTATCAATCTTGATTCATTTCAATATGAACAACAACTCAACTTATTCTATTGACTAGAATCTAAAAAGCACGGAACAAGGACAAAGAAATATATTTCTAATATTGAGAATAGGTAATAGATTGAATTAAAAGCATTTCTTATCTTATCTATGCTATGAACGTTCGAAAGCTTTATTACTGACGAGCTACCGCAATTGCACCTATCAAAACAAATAAAAGAATTATTGAGATGAGCTCAAATGGAAGAACAAAATCTGTTGATAAATGAATCCCAATTTGTTGACTATTACTTATCAAATCCTGTTCTACAATATGGTTTGATCTTGTAGTCCAAATAATCCCGTACCATGAGGTATCTGGAATAGTAGTAATTAGTGAAACAAAAATACTTGTACAAACCACTGAAGTAACTCCATCTCCAACAGTCCACAACTGGAAATCTTTGTAATATTCTGAACCATTAATAAACATCACAGCAAATATGATTAAAACATTTATAGCTCCCACATAAATAAGAAGTTGGGCAGCAGCTACAAAATGGGAATTTGATGAAATATAGAATAAGGATATACAAACAAGAACTAATCCCAATGAAAAGGCGGAATAAATTGGATTAGTAAATAATACTACTCCTAGACCTCCTAATATAAGACCTGATCCCAGAAAGATTAAAAGAAAATCATGTATTGGTCCCGGTAAATCCATTATATATAATATAAAATAAGAAATAAAAAAATCGAAATGTTTCATGAACTTATTGATCGGACCAGGAAAAGTAAAATTATCGGGGATATATATTTTTTTTTATTGAAAGAATAAATGTGTATTGATATAGGTCCAAAAATAGGACCAATATCATTCTTTTTTGAGGTTCAATTCGGCAGTTCAAAAAAAATTCCTTTATTTAGATCAAAAGACGACACTAGTAATTCTAAATTTTTTATAAAAGGGGGTTTTAGCCATTTTTTATTTGAGGCGCATTCAAAATTGTTCGAATTGTGTAATCGTCAATTAATGCCAATGGTAAACGACCCAAAGAAATTTGATTATAATTCAATTCGTGACGATCATACGTAGAAAGCTCATATTCTTCAGTCATTGATAAACAATTTGTGGGGCAATACTCAATGCAATTACCACAAAATATACAGATTCCAAAATCAATACTGTAATTAAGCAATTGTTTCTTTCGGATCCTAGTTTGTAGTTTCCAATCAACAACAGGTAAATTTATAGGGCATACGCGAACACATACTTCACAAGCAATGCATTTATCAAATTCAAAGTGAATTCGACCGCGGAAACGTTCTGATGGAATTAATTTCTCATAAGGATATTGAATCGTTACAGGTAAACGATTTGCGTGGGATAAAGTAATCATAAAACCTTGACCGATATACCTTGCAGCTCGTACTGTTTGTTGACCATAATTGATGAACCCAGTTACCATAGGGAACATATCGTGAATAGGTATGAATAATTTGATGATTTTTTCCTTCTCTTGTTTGAGATAAGTCTACGTATAGACTTGCATGGTTAGAGTGAAAGGAGTTGGGAAGAAGTTGTTAATAATAAATTACCGAGAGAAATAGGTAAAAGAAATTTCCATCCAAGATTTAATAATTGATCCATTCTCAGCCTAGGTAACGTCCATCTTGTTGTAATAGGAATGAACAAAAACAAATAAGTTTTAACTAATGTAATCAAAATACTAATGATTATTCCAAAGACTCCGCCTGCTTTTACAAAAAGTTCAGGAACGAATATATATGGAATAGAGAGATTCCAACCGCCCAAGTAAAGAACTATTACAAAAAATGAAGAAACTAATAGATTTAGATAGGACGCAACAAAAAATAAACCAAATTTGATACCTGAATATTCGGTTTGATAACCTGCTACTAATTCTTCTTCTGCTTCTGGTAAATCGAAGGGTAACCTCTCACATTCTGCTAGGGAAGCAATTAGAAAAACGATAAACCCTATCGGTTGACGCCACAAATTCCACCCCCACAAACCATATTTTGACTGTGCTTCAACTATATCAACTGTACTTGAACTATTAGATAATCATAGTCGATGATAACATTACTGTTACTATCGCTATTACAGAACCGTACATGAGATTTTCACCTCATACGGCTCCTCTAGGAGCCTAAATAAATTTAAGGACCGGGTTAGTATTTTTTAACGTCATATACTTGTATGTTAGATAGAGTCAAAATATATGGAAAAGCCCCGAATTAGCCCAATGTAATTCCGTCTGCTATAAAAAAAGTATTTCTGAATTAATCTCATCCTTTACTTTTACTTTAATTGTAAAAATTTCAATATTTTTTGAGTAATAACTTAATCCGTCAATAAAATACTCCTTTTAGTAATATATATATAAATATTTCAACCCAGGATTTTCGATTACGAAAAAAGAATTACATACATATTCCATTACTTCATCACTCATTACAGGACTTTTATCCCTCTGAATCTAACTATATTAAAGAAAGAATAAAAAAGATTAAAGAAAGAATAAAAAAGGTCGCTCTTTTTTATTGGAATTGCATTCTTTCTAGTTTGTTCGTTCCTGTTCTTCTTTTTCTTCTTTCGGAAAAAGGGGGGGTCTTTTCAAAAAGGATTCTTTCGTTCCTGATAGTTTTTTTTTTCAGTGGATAGGGGCATACTCTGGATCGGAATCGTGGGAAGTACTACCGGATCATTTCTACCAACTTAAAGCCCCAATGAGTGTTCCTTTTATGCGGAAATGCTTTTTTGTATAATTTGCATAATCTCTATTACTAATCCTTTGTGTACCTTGGTATTTCTAACCACCCACTCATTTTTTATCAACTCACTATTATGGTAATACATACAAACGATAGTTAAAAATCCATAAAGTTAGTTGTTATTTTAAACCCGCTTCAAGTCAGGATGATCAATCAACCGATCTTGGGATAAACAGTGTAAATTACTTATGTTTACTTATGTTTAATCCTTATACATAGGAAATGAGACTTACTATTTTTACTGCAAATTTCGAAGCTGTTTTCTTTCACTCATAGAACTATCTGATTGTGTTCATCAGTCGGGTTAATGAACAAAAAAAGAAAGCGATTTCTTTAATTCAGACAATTTCTTTCCAACGAAAAGAAAAGGACAATAGGGAAAATGTTTCAACGAATCGCACGTAGAGATATTGATAACACGCATAGAGTTAATGGTATTTCATAACTAATCGATTGAGCAGCAGCCCGTAAACCACCTAAAAAAGAATATTTATTATTTGATCCATATCCTGACATAAGAAGTCCAATTGGAGAAATACTTGAAATGGCAATCCATAAAAAAACACCAATATTGAGATCGGCTAGAACAAGATGATAGCCAAAAGGGATTACTGAATAACTTAATAGAATTGATATGACTGCTATGGATGGTCCGATATTGAATAAATAAGTATCGCCTCTAGATGGAAGAAGATTTTCTTTGAAAAGTAGTTTTGTACCATCTGCTAAAGCTTGGAGAATTCCAAAAGGTCCAGCATATTCAGGTCCAATACGTTGTTGTAGCCCCGCAGCTATTTCTCTTTCTAACCACACAATTACTAGTACACCTATTGTGATTCCTACTATAACAGTCAAAATCGGAATAAGCATCCATATGATCTCATACACATCTTTTAAGGATTCCCATTTTGAAAAAGCATTGATATCTTGTACTTCTGTTCTATCAATTATCATTTCAACGATCAACTTCTCCCATAATGATATCTATACTACCTAGTATCGTCATAATATCAGCCAATTTCATTCTTTTAACTAACTGAGGAAGAATTTGCAAATTGATAAAACCCGGTGGTCGAATTTTCCATCTCCAAGGAAAAATTCGACCATCTCCTAACAGAAAAATTCCCAATTCGCCCTTTGGGGCTTCGACTCTCGCATAAAGTTCTTGTTTCGCCAATTCAAAAGTAGGAGAGGTTTTTTTACTAATGAAGCGATATTCAAAATCATTCCATTGGGAATCCCTTACTTTCTCAAAACATCGTATTTCTAAATTCTCATAAGGTCCGCCCGGAATTCCTTCCAAAGCTTGTTGAATAATTTTGATAGATTCCTCAATTTCACTGATCCTTACTAAATAACGAGCTAATGAATCTCCTTCTTTTTGCCATTGGACTTCCCAATCAAATTCGTCATAACACTCATAATGATCAACTTTACGAAGATCCCATTCTATTCCGGACGCTCGTAGCATTGGGCCCGATAAACCCCAATTTAGTGCTTCTTCTCCACTCAAAATTCCTACTCCCTCAACACGTTCTAAAAAAATGGGATTCTGTGTAATAAGTTTTTGATATTCTGAAATTCCGGTTAAAAAATAGTCGCAGAAATCAATGCATTTATCTATCCAACCATGCGGTAAATCAGCGGCAACTCCTCCGATACGAAAAAAATTATGCATCAATCTCATACCAGTAGCAGCTTCGAAGAGATCATATACTAATTCTCGTTCTCGGAAAATGTAGAAGAAGGGAGTTTGTGCACCAATATCTGCCATAAAAGGGCCAAGCCATAATAAATGAGAAGCTATACGACTTAATTCTAACATAATTACTCTAATATAACTGGCTCGTTTAGGTACTTGAATATTCCCTAACTGTTCCGGTGCATTTACGGTTATGGCCTCGGTGAACATAGTAGCCAAATAATCCCAACGAGTTACATAAGGTAAATATTGTATAATTGTTCTATTTTCTGCAATTTTTTCCATTCCTCTGTGTAAATACCCCAATATTGGTTCACAGTCAACAACATCTTCACCATCTAGAGTAATGATGAGTCGAAGAACGCCGTGCATTGATGGGTGGTGAGGTCCCATATTTACTATCATAAGTTCATTTCTTATAATTGGTACATTCATAGGTTGTTCCTTGATTCATTTTTCTAGGAATTGCAGAAAACAAAAAGAAATTCAGCAAAAGGCATGATCCAATAACCAATAAATTGAATTTTAGTTCTTGAAATTAACGAATTTTCGGTTCCCGAATATCCAGTCGATCAATTAATTCTTTATAACGTATTCCATTTTTTTTTGACAAATAAGCCAGCAGTCGTTGACGTTTTCCCAGAATTTTTTTTAAACCTCTCTGAGATAAATAATCTTTTCTGTGCAATTCCAAATGTGAAGTAAGTCTTCGGATTTGCTGCGTGAAATTAACTACTTGAAATTCAACGGCTCCCTTGGTTTCTTCTTTTTTTTCTTGTTTTTGGGAAATAACTGAGGAAACTGAATTCTTTAGCATAAAAGTAAATCCTCTCCAACTTTTTAAAAATATGAATTTTATGGATCAGTAATAATAATGTTGGACATTTTAATTTGGTAGATTTTTTTTTCGTTCTGGGCTTTTTAATTTGATCAAAATTTTGAAAATCAAATAACCATTAATAATCCAACTCTGTTTTTTATTTGATTCATTCTTTAGATAGAAAAAGGGTGGAACTCAGAACATAAAAGAGAGAAAAATTTAAACTTTAAATAATCAAAAAATTTTGATGAATTATGGATCGAATTGATATATTATTGAATTATTATTCATGTATTAGAATAGAATATAAGACAATATGTGTCTACGTCTGTTTAGTTTTTTCTGGGCGATATGTTACAGAATAGAAATCAAAATATCCTATCATGCATTTCATACATTTAGAATTGTGGATACATAGGTATTCTTAACATACTGAAAGAACTCCCAGTATTAGTATTAAACCAATAACGATTCATAGAAACTAAATCTTCTAATTGACAAGTCGGCCAAAGAAAAAACTTTAATCTATTAAGACGGTTGCTTTCAACCAAAAATGGACCATAAATTTTTACATTGTTTCCGTTGCCAAATACCATATTTAGATCTATACCTTTGGTTTTTTTTGAATTAAAAGAAATTAGAATTCTTAACTCTTTGCGACGGCTTGGCGATAAAATAGTTTCAAGAACAAGTAAACTGGAATTTTTTATGTCTCTATTTCCAAGAATTTTTTGCTTTTTTGCAATGGATTTTGAAAAATCCTTTTTTTCTCGATACCTTGGATTAGGTTGATAATTAGTCTTCTGAAATAATGAAATCCGTATGGTTTGATACATAAGAAATTGTCCAGGATTATTTATAGACATACGAACTGGTTCAATAAAAAATACCCCCCTTTGCATCCATTCTGTAACACTCGGCATTATATCTAGATTTATTGTTCCTCTTTGAATAGCGGATAGAGCGCTTTCTCGTGGATTTCGCAAGCTAAGCAGGAGACAATATACTTTGATATTTTTCATTATTGTTATATTGAAAAAAAAAGACCATCTCAATTGAACAAGCAAATGACTTGTTAGTACAAAATCGAGGTCTTCCTCTGTATTGCTTTCGTTTATACGTTTTTTTATGTCTGATTCCACACTATAGTCTAAAAAATCACCATAGTCTGAAACATCTTTTTCGTGGTTTAAGAGAACAGATCCAAGATTCCATTTTTGCTTTAGAGTGATATTCTTTTTTTCACTCAAACTTTTCTTTTCATTAAAATTTAAAAGAAGTGATTGGATTGGTATGCTCCACAGTTTTAGTTTATATACATTATAAAGCAGTATCAATTCTGGTAAGAACCAAAGTTCTTTATTCAAAATAGGAAATTCTTCGTTCATTCCCAGCCAATCGAAAAAGCTTTGAATCCTTGGGTGGGTTTGCTCAGTTTGGCGAGTCGTCAAATCAAAAAGACCCCTCTTATCGATTTGTTCAATTAGTTGATAATTACTTATCTTAGTATTCTTGGTATTAGTCTGGATCCAGGCTTCAATATTGACCCTTTTTCTAAGACACAACTGGATAATTCTGTAAGATTTATCCATATCTGTAATAGCTTTTTCGCCTAAAGAAGTGTTATCTCCTAGCGTAAAAAGTTTTCTTTTATTTGTATTGTAATTATAGGATATTTTTTGGTTATTATTTCCCTGTGATGGTAAAAGAAAAATAGATGAGTTCTTCTTATTTTCAGAATTAATAGATTTATATGATAAGAGATCATATCGAGAATTTTTTTTTAAATTCCCTTTGTGATTTGATAATGAGTTTAATCCATAATCATTAATTTCCTTTTCGTAACGAATTAACTCATCGTTTTCATATAAATCCCATTTTGATAAATCCTTATTTTCATTTTGGCTTATAGAGGGGCTTTTTTTCTTCTTTTTCCATTTTTTTGGTACCAATTCAGACCATCTAATATGAGATATATTATATTGATAATGATTCTGTAACCAGCTTTTCCATTCATTTATTCCATAAGTAAGAAGTTTCTTATCTGTTAATTCCGAATCAAATATTCCTTGTACTCCAAAATGATCCGTTATTTTATCTTTAAGAAAAAGAGCTGTTTCATGATATTGACGTGCAGATCTTAATCTTAAGTTGTATAAGTTAAAAATGCGGCTTTGTGATAATTTATACCCTACAAAGGCTTGTGATAAAGAGGATAAGTCAAAAAACAATTTTGAATTTTTATTACTAATATAAAAAGAGGACTGTCTAAAGTTTCTAAAGTCCATTTTTGTTTCTTTTTTATTTACTTCATTATTGTACGTGTACTTATCCATTTTTTTTTTTTTTGATTCAAAATCAAAAAAAAGTTGTCCCTTGATCCTTATTATATTAATAACTAGGACGATAGCAATGTATATTCTTTCAATAAAAAATTTTATAAAATACTGTGAGTTAAAGATTAATCGAGTCAGTCGGTTTTTTACTATTTGACAAATAATTTGTATTTTTTTTAATTCTAATCTTTTTATGCCATGCCGCTTTTTGTTAAACCTGTTATTTATCTCAGGAGTTCTTAAATTTTTTTTCTTGTCTTTTATGATTTTTTCTAGTTGATTTCTGATTGTACTTGCTCTAATAGTCATATCTTGCATTTTTTTTTCTGTTAGCGAATGTTTTGTCCAATTTTTTGATCGAGTTGGAATGGGCGATTCGTTAATTATTTGATTATTTTTTATCAAATCTTTGTCGTTTTTAGTTTCACCCCCTTCATCTAGCTCGCTCAACCCAACTAACAAAATTCTGCTTTTTTTTGAGGGGTTGTTTATTAGTCTGTTTAGAACTAGACCACTTTTGTTAATCCAGTTTTTTAGTTCTTTTAACATTTTTAAAATAAAAAAAAAAATTGTTTTTAATTTTCTCATTTTTTTTATGAGTTCTTTAAAAATGGGTACAAAAAAGGAAGGCTCTTTTTGGGGTGAACCAAAAGGCTGTTTGGTTGTCCTCCCCCACACAGTTAAAAAACGCATTTTTTTTTTTTTCAATCGACCCATTTGAGGGAATTCAGGTTTCGATCTATGCCAAGGTTTCAAATAAAAAGGAAATAGGATCTTTATCTGAATACCTTCACTTAACCAGTTTTTAGGCAAGTCTTTTTCGGATAGTTCAACACCACTATAAGTGCATTTAACATGCGTTTCCTTATTCCAATTTTCGAAATCCTCGGACCATTCGGGAAATTGAAATAATAAGATACGGCCAATATTTTTAGCTATTATCAATGAGGGTAATATAATATATTTCCTAAGAATTGATTTTATTATTAATATACAACTCCTTGTTACTTGAGGAGTTAGAATACCATTCGGAGGTTCCTCTGCTATTTCGATCCCTATTGTTGCTTCTCTTTTATACTTCTCATTTTTTTCTTTTTTTTCTGAAAGTTCAAATTCTTTAGTTTTTTTCATCCAATTTCGGAAACTTAGTTTAATCAGGCCAGAGATATCAAAATAAGAAAGGATTGATTTCTCGAGTCTGTACAAAAAAAGTGGGGAATGTACATTTGCTTGAGACAGTTTTAAAATCGGTATTTTACGCCTTTGAGCTCGTATAGAGCCCATGATTATATTTCGACGAAAATCTGATTCTTCTGCATACTGCATCAAATAAAATGCCTCTGGTTCTGCTTCGTAATTAGTATAAGTAGGCTCATTTATAGTAAAAACTACTGAAAATCTTGCTTTTCTTGACCGCATTCCAGGGTCCTCTAATACGGCTGCTTCGTATTCTCCTTCTTGCCGTTCAAACTCGTCAATTAATTTGTATGCCCGTCGAGGTATTTTTTTATTAATTCCCTTTATTCCCACTGATAACGTTTTTAGTTTTTTATCATA